GTACCACAGAAAGATTGAGTCGCAGACTTGAAAGATAGCCCAAAAAGTCGAGAGACTGCTTCGATAATGGATTTATACAGATCTTTGCTGGTTGAAACCACACAGAAAAATGACATTGACATAAATTGACAAGGTAATTTTTCCATTTTTTTAATAGAAGAGGAGTATCCTTTGAAGCCAAGATTGACTTTCCTTGATATCTAACATAATGCATGAAAGGATCTTTGAACAACCATAGAATGGCCTGAAAATCATTAGCAAAGACTTCTGCAAAATGTTCTATTTTTCCATAAAAATATATTCGCTCAAGAAGGACCCGAAAAAAAGTTGATCGTAAATGAAAGGATTGCTTACGGAGAAAAAAGAAAATGGATTCATATTCATATACATGAGAATTATATAGAAACAAGAATAATCGTGGATTCCTTTTTGCAAAAAAAGAAATAAAATTATTTGGAAAACTAAGACTGTTCCAATTCCAATACTCGTGAAGAAAAAACCGTAATAAATGCAAAGAAGAAGTATCTTTGACCCAGTAGCGAAGAGTTTGAACCAATTTTTCTAGATGGATGGGGTAAGATATTTGTACATCTGATACATAAGTTAAATGGGAAAATTTGTCCTCTAAAAAAGGAAATATTGAATGAATTGATCCTAAATTTTGAGATTTGATTATTTCTGACTTTTCTAAAAAAGACACCAATCGTAGGGAAAATGGAATTTCCACAATAGCAGCAACCCCGGCCGATATCATTTGAGAATACAAACTCTTGTTGTACTTAAAAAACAAGTTTTGATTAGAATTATTAGCAGAAATAATCAAAAAATTCTGTTGATAAATTCGAGTAATTAAACGTTTTATAATAAGTAAACTAGATTTTTTGTCATAACCTACATTTTCCAACAAAATAGATTTATTTAAACCATACTCGTGAGCAAGTCTATAAATAGACTCCTGAAAGATAAGTGGATATAGGAAGTTTTTTTTTCGAGATCTACCTATATCTAGGTCTAAATATCTTTGATATTCCTCGATTTTCATTTTCAATTAAATTTGATTGAAGCAAGGATAGGATATTTTTATGCTTATTAAATGATACATAGTGCGATACAGTAAAAACAAAGTAATAGAATACGAAAAGAATGGAAACCTCGGAAAAGGGGTAAACTTATTAACGGACTCTCTATCCTCTCTTTTTTCCATATAATGTATATTTATTAATCGTTAGAGTTAGAAATCCTTTACTTTTTCAAGCCAATCGCTCTTTTGATTTGGGAAAAAGGATCTTTATCAATATACTCCTTCTTCTACACACTCATCTCCCCCTCGTAGTGGAGACTAACTAATAATTAGGATTCATTAAAAATAGAAAATTCGCTCATGAAAAACCCTTATCCGCACCCGGCACTAAAAAATTTTTAACGTCTAATTAGATCGGATAATCATTCAAATTAAGAATGAAAGCTCGTTTCTTTTTTAGTTCCCTATACCTAAAATTGCCTATAATTGGAGCGATACTGCTCTATCCATTTATTCACTCAACCCAACTTTGAATTCATTTTTTTATGTTCTGCACCAAGAATTCAAACACTGGGACTGGACCAGTAAAAATAAAAAATTTTCAGAATTCTCCATTGATACGACATGCTGCTTTTTCCATTCATTCCTTTCAGGATCAGTCGTAGTCTTACAAACTATACCGGGGGGTATGGACGAGTTTGTTTCTTCATACAAATGTGTAAAAGATGTAAGTCGCACTTAAAAGCCGAGTACTCTACCGTTGAGTTAGCAACCCAAATATCAAATTTGTTTATGTAGATACAATCGGAATCAAAATAACTAAAGAAATTGAATCATACAAAATAATCAAAACATTAAACTAGCAAGAAATAAACAAGAAATGAAATCCTAATGATTGGGAACAAAAAAAGATATCAGATGAAAATAGAAGAAATTCTCCAATAAAAAAGTCAAAATATAAAATTTATAGATCATTTCTTGTCTCTTATGCTATATATTCTTAATTCGTATATTTATTTAAAAAATCTTTATCTATTTTTTTTATAAAGATATTAGAATTTAGATTCTATTTGATATTTCTTTTTTTAGATTTATATAACAAAAAAATATTGTTATTTATATGACATTTCTATATTATAGAAGAATACCTTTTTGATAAGACATAATATTTTTGTTTTCAATCAAAAAAAGACTTTTGTATCACAGCAAATCCAACAAATTCATCGTTTGAATAAAGAAAAAAACAAAAACCTATGGAATAGAGATAAATAGACCCACAAAAAAGATCCAATTACCCAGATCGGATTATATTTATTTGATATACTCTTGTCAATATGAACATGAATATTTTCAGAAAAAATACCTAATGAAAAAAAAGAATTCATTCAATTTCAATTGAATAGAAATAAATAATATATATATGATTTTATATGATTTCAAAAAATATTTCTTTAAATAATTTACTATAACACTTTTTAAATAAATAAAAAACTTATAAAAACTAAGGCTTGTATTAGATTGGCACTACATAGAAAATATCCACAGAAATACAAATAAAAAAGATAAGGCAAAAGAAAAAATCAAGTAAGAAAATCTCTCGGGTTTATTCCAATTGAATCAATAGAAATCCATAAAAGTGGACTTAGAAGGCCTAATTTGTTAATAGAGAGAGTCCCGACAAAAAGAATCCATTAAAAAGAATGTCAACTTCTTCTATTTCGAGACTGAATTTCTTCACTTTATTTTTTCCTATCTATTTTGTCTCAATTTCTATCAATAAGCAATAAGAAAAAGATATTTTTATCGTTATAGAACAAGACATTCTATAGTAGAAAATAGAAATAGATATATAGGTATGAATAAAGTCTGAATAGAGTAAGAGAAAGGGGGGATAGTAGAGAAAAGGTTATACAAAGCTATCTATATGGTTATAAATTATCCACACCCTCTTTTTTTATTTCATTAAGTAAATTGTGTGTGATTAAAGCGAAGTTCCGTAAAAACCCCTGCCTTCTTTAAAATATCATGAACAGTTCCTGTTGGTTGAGCGCCTTTTTCAAGGAAATATAGAATAGCAGGAACATTTAAATGAGTTTGATTTTTTATCGGATCATAAAAACCCACTTTTCGAAGATCTCTTCCTTCTCTTCGGGATCGAACATCAATTGCAACAATTCGATAAACGGCTCATTGGGATAGAAGTAGATATAAAGGCCCCCCCTTAGAAACGTATAAGAAGTTTTCTCCTCGTACGGCTCGAGAAAAATGATTCGAAGTTCTGTCTATGTATAGAATTCTAATATCAAATGGGTCCATAAAATAAGAAAATCCATTAGACTATGATTTACATCTTCTTTTTTTTTCTTATTTTTGTTTATAAAAAAAAGAATAAAGCATTCCTACCCACCAACTCAAGTTGGATAACTTTTAAATAGCTCAAAGGAAACCCTTTAAACATTTCATTTATTGAGCGATCTCTAATCTCCTTTTCTTTTTGTTTGTAATCTATTTTGGATTCTTGATTCTGATCTAATTGATAAGAAAATTGAAAAGGGTTTTTACTTGTTACAGGATCCTTTATCTTTACCGTGAATCATTGGGTTTAGACATTACTTCGGTGATCTTTAATCGGTTCAAAATGGCAGCAACATACCATTTTGGGGATTTCTTTCTATCAAAGAATCAGACTAACGATTGATTCTTGCGTGATACACTTGTTTTTAATCAAAAGAATTAGTTCAATTCGACCAAACTAAACCTTATTCTGATCTTTGAAACTTGCTCGAATTTAATCTTTTTTTTCTATATCGAAAAATATGCTTACGAAGTTGTTCCAACTTATTGATTGGCACTAACCTTAGATTCTTGCCCCCGACAAAGAAATCAATATTTTATTTTCTACTCGAGCTCCACCCTGTACCTATTTCCATTACAATCAAACAAAAAATGCGGATTCTAATGTATATATAGAACAAATGATGTCGAGCCAAGAGCACCTCCACTCTTCTATAGTATAAAAAAGGGTGGATTCTTAATCCACAACCGATCATGTCCTTCAAGTCGCACGTTGCTTTCTACCACATCGTTTCAAACGAAGTTTTACCATAACATTCCTTGAATTTTAAACCGGTATCTAGTTGATTCAATGATGGAATCGTGAATAGTCATTGCTTTCGCGGGTACATAGTAATCCAGAATTTTGAACTTCTATATTCTTTTTTGAATAAAGTTTTGCAGTAAGGACCGTATTTTATCATCATAAGAGAGAGAAACCCCTATATTCAGATTTGAATTAAACCATCAACAATTTAAAACAAATAAATAGGTTGAAAAAAAAAGAAATTGAATTTTTTTAGTGGGACGGTGGATAAAAAAACCGATGAAAAGGATAATTAAAGTTCTTTTTCTTTCATACTGATTGATAAAATCCGAATCGAAATACTAAAGATTTTCCTATCCACCAGATCGACTAAACAACTGTTACTGAAATGAATTCAGTATATGTTAAATATTTAAATGTCACATATGTCTTTTTTCTTGTTAATGAGATTAAAAAAGATATCGGCATTGAATTCATTGCTAATTCATTTTCCTCAATTAAATTATATCAGGAAATGAAGAATGATAAATCAAACAAAGAAGGATCCTTTTTTATTGAATGCTAAATTATCTTTATCTGGGCACAAAGCCAAAAAGTTCCACGGGATTAAGGCATTGTTTCCTTTTTACTCTAAACCTGCCTTAAATTAAGATTAAGAGACTTACCATTGATTGTATCCATTGATTGTATGAAAAATATACATTATTGAAAATTCAATATAGGGGGTGTAAAACCCTTAATTAACTAACGTAAATATGAAAGGGAAAACAAAAATATGATAAAAAGACTGTCTAATTTTTTTACGATAAAATTTTTGAAAAAGTTATGATTCCGAGAAATGTGATTAAAAAAAAAAGAATTTCATTTCTTAGAATCTTATCTTAAGATAGGATAGTTGTTCAAAACTATATGTATATAAATAAGGTATATAATAGGTATGCTCTGGGACGGAAGGATTCGAACCTCCGAATAGCGGGACCAAAACCCGTTGCCTTACCACTTGGCCACGCCCCATTTCTATTTAACACTAATAAAAACTAATATTGGTATCGGTTCTTCGTCAATTCCTATAGTAAGATATATGAAATATATTGCCTTGTTGTTCAGATATGTAGATTATAGAATTAATCTGAGTTTATTGATCATAATATATAATTGAATTAAGATATTGTATGAAAATATAATTTCTTCTATTCTTTATTTAATTTTAAGAATTGAAGGATTTTTGATTGGGTGAGTTTAAAGAAGGGTTTTTGGTCTACCTTACTTTATTTTATATCCATTTTGATATCAATAACATCATATTAATAACTCAGTCAAAATACAATTATCTTCAAGAACAAAAAGTTTGTTATGTTTAATATTGTTAGTTTTATTTGTATCTGTCTTAATTCTGCCCTTTATTCAAGCAGTTTTTTCTTCACAAAATTGCCCGAAGCCTATGCTTTTTTAAATCCAATCGTAGATGTTATGCCAGTAATTCCCCTACTTTTTTTTCTATTAGCTTTTGTTTGGCAAGCTGCTGTAAGTTTTCGATGAAATCTTTAATACTATCTTAGTATAATTCGTGATTTTTTTCATGATTTATTCGAAAAAAAAAAGATCAAAATGCAAAAATGGATAAGATCAGACAGGGCTTATATTATAAGTCCTAAATTCAAACATTGAATTTATTGTATAGATTCGAGAAATTTGGCTTACTCCATTTACTCGTTCAAACGGGGTCTTTTTCAATGGAATGGAAAAAGACCCCGTTTGAACCCCCTATTAGAAAAAAATAGAATTTTAGGTATAAAAGAAAATCTTTGGCAATGAAAGACTCGATTCTTCTTTCAAATTTACAACTGAATTTTTCATTTTTTTTTTTCCATTCCCAGAAACCGCTTAGTATCAAAGTATGATATGTGGTATAAAAATAGAGAATCTATTTTCTTTTTTCCAAACCAAAAAAGATCTTGGAGATTGTGTAATGCTTACTCTCAAACTCTTTGTTTATACAGTAGTGATATTCTTTGTTTCTCTTTTCATCTTCGGATTTTTATCTAATGATCCGGGGCGTAATCCTGGACGTGAAGAATAAGAAATTTAGGCTTTTTCTTTGCTTGATTTTTAACCGTTCTTATCATTTTATCTATATCTATTATCATTTTATCTATATCTACATGTTTAACTATAACTAGCAAATAAATAAAAAAGGTTCGAAAAAAAAAATTGAAAGATAAAAAACCTAGTCATCAACAGAATCGGAAAGAGAGGGATTCGAACCCTCGGTACGAAAAACTCGTACAACGGATTAGCAATCCGACGCTTTAGTCCACTCAGCCATCTCTCCCCAAAAGAGAATTTCTATGTTCCATTCCATAAATAAGAAGTAAGATTTGAAAAGGCCGTTTCTTTCTATTTTTCTCTATCAGTTTCTTAGTTTCGTAATTACTTTATTATGTTATCTATTATCTTACTACATATGTTATTTTATATAGATTCTAGGTATATAGATTCTATATGCCTAGAATCTATATTCTAGATATATTATAGAAATATAGAAAACTTTCATCAGCAATTTTTCCATCCAATTTAATTTAGATAAAGTTATAAAGTAAGAGCTTTTAAAAGCTCAATATTCCAATCAATATATCAATCAATATATATATCAATCAATATATATAATATTGATTGATATAAAGAAATTGGATTTCTATATTCTATTTCAAATCGAATATATTTAAATATAAAAAATTGAAAATTAGAAGCTTTATTTCGTCCGAAAAGTCCCTTTTTATTTCCATTTCCATGACCTAGCCCAAGGCACAAACTTTTTTTGTTTCAACAACTTCTAGTAGTAAATAAAAGGATTTCTTCGATTCGAAAAAAAAAAGAGTGTATTTGTTATTGAAAAATGAATAATCAGAAGAGGGTCCTTTTCTGCTCCTATAATATAGAATCAATAAGTGCTAATTTCATTTGGGTTCCCAGAAAAAATACAATATATCACCCCTCTAATTTTCATAATTTTTTATGATCCTATCTTGATTTTGATCATGCCGGATTCTCGTACTCGACAAAAGATGTATTTAGATAATATAATTGCATTATAGCGGGTATAGTTTAGTGGTAAAAGTGTGATTCGTTCAATTAACCTTAATAGTTAAAGGATCTCTCGGTTCATATTTCATATTCCGATCAAAAACTTTATTTCTTATAAAGGATTGAATTCTTTACCTCTCAATAAAAATTCGAGGAAGAATCTACATTCTCGTAATTTGTATCCAAAAGTGAATTAGAAATTGAAAAATTGGATTATGAAATTACGAAACATAATTTGTTTTTAATTGGGTCAATGTTTCCAACTCAATAAGTATAAGTAAAGGGTCTATGGATA